GTTCGGACTCATGTGCCTTCCAGAACCAGGGGTCTTCAAGCCTGCTGCGTACGATTAGCCAGCCTTGCGGCGGCAAAAGGATTAGACGTCCCCCCCATGCTACGGTTCCCTGCGGTCCGAACCCGGTGCCGCATTAGGTTAGGGGGCTGGGCGATAATAGCTCCTCCGCATCCCAAAGCGCGCTGCCCTCCTAGGCGCGCAACACTAAGTAATCCAAGCCAACCCACATTACTGACTAACGGTGGATAATCATATTTCTTAGAGGTACTAAATACAACTCCATGAATGAGCAAAATGAAGGTTGCATTAATGATAAAGATCTCTGGGGAAACCGCTAAAAAAAGATTGAACATGTGGGAGGATCCGAACGAATTCTGCTTTCATTTCCCCCGTATGTTGCACTGAGTTACTTACGGTCTTCAACAGGCAGGCTGCACTCTCGGCGGCGGCTAGGAGGGATCGCTAGACCAGCAGCCAGACCAACAATGAATGTTTAATGATGGTGATTCCACACCAGGCTCAATAAATGATTGAATGTAGAAAGGGGATCCTAAACAAAAAAGGAGTCCATGACCCGCGTATAAGGAGAGGTCGAATTCCAAACTTATCTCTCGAGTATACCCATTACCAAAAAATGGACGTCACTTTGGGACACATGTGGATAGCCGCCCCGCGTGGCTAAAAGTAAGCCAAAAGAGCTCAAACTCTTTTTTTGAGTTCCACTGAGAAACTCGAGTCTTATAAAAGACGCAACTCTACGAGGGTCGAGTCTTTGCGAGTTCATCCCAAACAAAGCAAAGCGAACCCCTTCCGGGTCTTGGTCGGGAAGATGCGGATAAAACGCCAATAGCCTGATGTTAGCTTCTACGGAATAAGCTTTAAAGAAGAGAGCTATCAACGCTAATAATAATAAGCATTTCATAAGAAAATAAATTTTTTTTAATCTCAAAGGTATAGGTGAAATTTTGAACAGTCATTTCAATCTTTTTCTTCCAATTCTAAGAAAGATAAATCCCGAAAAATCCGTCAATAAATGACGAACCCCATTATACAGATGATAGGACAGGGCTAAAGCAGTAATCTCGACGGAGATGGGGATGAGCTTTGATGAATAAAAGAGGAATTGGTTTAAATTTTCATAGGTGAAGCAAATCAAACCTATTTTCAGACAAAGAAGATAAAAAAGAAAAACTATAGTAACTAGGAAAGCCCCGGAGATTCTATGGGAAATTGGAAACGTCGAAGTGAGCTGTGGCTTATAAATAGGAAGATGAGGAGATAACGGGCGAAGGATATTCATGATATTAGGTTGGGTTTCTGTTAATTTGCTCTGCGAGCAGAGCGAAAAAAAGAAGCCCTTATCGGGTCGATGATTGAAGCCTATTTCTTAGGGCTTTTAAAGAGCGTGACTCTTCTTGTTGACGCTTAAGACTCGCATGTATAACACTCAGCCCATGAGTTTTTTAAGCAATTCTTTTATTATTATATATTTTTTATATTATTTTCTTGTCTTTCTTTTTTCTTTTCGACCTTGTACTAAGGTACACTGAACACTAACATAATATCTGTTCAAACTAAAAGTACAAGCAAACTAGAAAACGAAAGGGTCCCGCAAGCAAGTAGACTTTTCGGGTAGCAAAGCTAGCTCTTCGTATCATTGGCATTGGGCAGGTGAACCTGGCTACACAACAACTGTTACTCTAGCAGAGGATCTAGTTCCACACCAATCTGCTTACATAACAAATTACTTTGTGTACCTACGATCGCTTGCTTGATTGCCCTCTTGCTTTAGCTACTTACTCGGGAACTAGCTTCGCACCTCACCCCGAGGTGCGTAGCTTGCTTGTTAAAAGGGTGTTTGGATAGTTGTTCCCTAGTCCGGTCCTATAAGAATAGTTCTCTAGACATCAACTCCCCCTAACAACAGAACTCCTAGGCTAGCTACAGCAGTTCTGGCATCAGCTTCTCGAGGTATTATTTCCTCTTTTGTCATGCATTTTAGCTCCCGATTCATACGATTTTCATACGTCTTTTTCCCACATTAATAAGTACCCTTTAACACGCTAGTGCCGTTCTCCTATCTCCTTAATGGTAGCTTTAAAGGACATGTAACGTGCGTAGCTTGTTCCACAATTAAACGGTTCTGCAGGTATCCCCCCCCGCTACTCAGAGTTGAAAGTAGCACAATCGGTCCATGAGAGCGAACTAACAACACGAGGTGGTTCGCCTGCTTGTTAGAGGGGGTTAGCTACTGGCTTGTTTAAGCCAGGGGAGAAGCGAAGAGAGCTTGTTAGAGTCCACAAGGTAGAGTTACGACTGGGGGATAGCAAGACTCACTGAAGAGTTGAAACTAAGGATTGAAAGTAGCTAAATCGCCTGTATAACAGATCTACGAATAGCCAACGCCTCTAACAACGTATTTTAGGGCGGTTCCTTAGGCACCTTCACATCTACATCTACCTATAACAAGCACGTACACACAAGCAAGCTTGAATCCTGTTATCTTAACGGGGAATGCCGTTACTTATAGCCGCAGCTACACATTGGTCGAGACTCACACGACAGTCGATACTCAGGATTTCGTTTAGCCTGTAGACTAGAATAGTAAACCTCACCCTAATTTAACATCTGCTTGAACTCCCGATCGCTTCTCGAGCTGGATTAGTATATGAATTCCCTGGTTACTTTCTTTCCGCATGAGCAAGCCAAGCTACTCACTAAGACTGCCTCATGCCAAGCAGCTAACTTCGAGACAACTAAGGGCAAACTTCGAGCTAGAACTAATGGATTAGCATTAATAGTAAGTTCCCCCGGGGGATTCATTTCCTATGCTTGCTGGCTAAACAGAGTTGCCTTCCACACGTGCACTGAAACCAGAGTCTGCTACTCGCCTTAGGCAAAAGCCGGCTTTAACCTCATTCTCCTATCTTAAATAAGGCCTGAACGGCGGCATAAAAGCCTTGGAACGGCAGCCACGCCTGATTCGACTCACCATTTATTAGGCCTTCTTTGTCCGCGCATTACCCTACTTCCTTAATCCAAATAGCCATAGGAGAAGCTGAGCTAGCTAACCTAGCTAAAGTTCTCGAACAAGAGTTCCCCTTACTCGTATTGCAGGCAAATCCCGTTACTAGTAGTTCTGGTTAGCCCACTTGCCCGAGCACACTCTCAACTTGTAGATGCGCCAATCCCGCCTTCCCCCACGAGAACAGAAAAACCAACAGACCACGAACACCGGCACGTATGAAAAAAGCCCTTTTGAAAGCATACCCAAGGAGCGGGCATCCATCCAATCTTCACTTATAGACATCAAATGGCCTTATTTCCGTTCGTTAACTACTTCTAACGAGCAAGTTAGTAGCCTACCCCGGCGGAATGTTGGGACAAAGAGCAATAACCGTGCTTATCCTTCTAATAAAGAAACTAAACCTTACCTAAGAAAGCGATTCACCCACTACTGCTACTACTAGTATAGAAGAAGATCTATTAACACGCACGGCTACCTATATAACAAGTTGCCTCTGACCTCTGTCTCACGACCGCAAATAGAACCTGTAGCTTCATGCCCTGACCTGAACTGAGCTACTACTGGCTTAGCTGCCTAGCTACTAATAACTTGGCACCCGTCCTGCCAATATAGTAGAAAGAGTATAAGTAGGATTCCACTCAGGGCACACTTGTTAGCTACAGTTCCCATCTGTCTTGTAAAGAACTAGAACTCGAACTGCCCGCAGTTACGGCCCGCAACTACAGTTACTCTTGCTCCTGAGCTTCATAATCCTTACTTCAGGGGATTAAGGTCGCGTTAGCTACTTACTTGTATTAGAGTAGGACAAGGCCTTTACTCTATTCCTTCCTATTTCATATCATACTTGGGAACTACTATCTCTAAGTCCGGAATAGCGGCCTTGGTTCAACTCCTAGCTCGAAACGCTGCCAACTCCTTACGGGGGGTTAAGGTTGTTTACTTGCTGGCTGATAAGTCAGGTAGCGAAGCCTAAGATTAGATGACTGATTAGATTACTAGTTTGTTTAACTGAGGTTCCCCGCCTAAGTCCAAGACTATAACTCAACAGCAAGCTGCCTTTACTTGGCTTCAAGTCCGGAAGAATAGCTGGAAGCTAGAGAGTAGCTGCCTAGCTACGCCTGGATTTGGCTAAAAGGACCTATTATTTGCATTCTCCTATTAGTCCCTATTATTCTTATTCTAAAGTACCATAGGAGCTCCTTTTCCCGACAACCGATCGGAGATCTGACTTTCTCAAGTCATACGTCTTTTGTTCAGCCAACAGTCTTCCGCTCTACTTATTATTACTTACTAGCGCCCTTCACTTCAACTCATACTACTTTACTTACAGCCTATTCCCAAATAAAAGCTACTTGCTTTTAAGCGCAAGGTGCGTAGCTGGCTTGTTAAAGCATGGAAAGGTATCCGGAAAGCACAGTAACAGCTATGAGATAGGCGCCCTCTCACCTAATACCCGCTACTAATACTAAGGATTGAAAGTAACACAATCGGCTATAGGGAGATCTACGAATAGCCGCGGGCAAGCACCTTTAACAAGCAAGTAGCTAGCTTCCACCTTACTTAACAGCAAGGCGCGAAAGCCTTCGCCTATAGCTTCTACTTCTACTTAGCAGCCCAAATAAAGTACTCCTTTAACGCCTCACGCTAGTACAAAAGTAAGTAAACAACCTGATCTGCTCCTTTGCCCCTTGTTCGCATCTCGTTCTCCCGCATGAAAGCTTTGGAACAGCAGCTAGACTCTTAAAAGCAGCAAGTAAGTAAACCACCTTCTCATGTCTCCGGACCTTCTATGAACAGGGCTTTGAACTATAGCAAATAGCCCATTGGTTGAGCTTTGCTCTATGCTGGCTTAACTGTTCCTATGCCTGCTCGAACAGGAAAGCCTAACGAGCAAATAAACCGGTAGCCCGATCCACTTGTTGCCCGCCTGCTTTCGCACCTCGCTTACGCGTCTACTTAGTTAGCATCCCAAATCCGCGTACCCCTGCTTCCTTTAACAGGCTAGTACACAAGCTACTAAAGCTAGTAAGCTAGTATACTAGCATTTGCCCGATTGCTTTAACAGAGGCTTTACCTCCAGGTTCCCACCTGTCTTGTCCAAAACTATGGGAAAAGTCGATTTGCTAGATCAGAACGTGAACTCGGGTATACAAGTTAACCACCTAGAATCGATCCATGACCGCTAAACTAAAGAAGTCCTTTACCAAGTAAGCTACGCAACCGTCTTTACCCGCCTCAACCAATCTTAGCTCGGACATGCCAACAGCCAATACTTACTCCGGACAGCTAATCAAAACTAATACGGCTTGAATCCCTTATCTTTAGTAGGGCGGCCTTCCGTCTGAAAAAACGTAGCTAGATTTGAAGAATGTTGTCGAATACTATATTACATTAGCAATTTCAGGTGATGCATTGTGGTTTGGAATCGATTATTTTTCAATGGCCACCCTTTCTTTGAACCTTGTCAATGATCGAACTTAAAGATATGAACTGAGTGCCATTTGATGAGTAACTGAGAACAAGGGAGAGGGATATGAAAAGGATGAAGTAATGAAAGAGGAAGTCATTGCTAGTAGTAACGACTTGTCACGATCCATTGGTTCATATAGAATCCATGTCCTAGGTGTATCAAAAAACATTCTTTTCGCTAAGCGTATATAATAAAATAGAGTGAAAGGGTCCACCCCGAAACCAAGGGGGTTCTAACTAACAGCTGAGTCCTCTCCGAACCGCAGGAGATAGTTGCCCATCATACGGCTCACCAACTTCACTTGCCTCTATGGGAGGCTCACTCCGGGCGGGTTCGGATCACTTACAATGCACGGCTCTACGGTTAGGAACGTTTTCAATATGATTCTTTTCCCATATTTGTTCTATGAGAAATGCGAGACGAAAAAGGAACCCGACTGGGAAATGCGAGTCTGTTTTGTCCACTTTCTCCATCCCCAAAAAGGAAAGCGAGCTTGCCCGTGTTCGATCTCTTCCATCTCTGCCCTCACCTAATGTTGAAGAAAGGGTTGGAACCCTGTAGAGAATGAAGAGGAGCCAAGGTTCTTCCTCTCAACAGTGCTTCTCGAGGCTCTACTCTTCCCCCTGAATAAGGGGGGATAAGGAATAAGGATTGAAGCCCCCTTAGCTCTGGGTTAGCTCTGTAAATGTGTAGAGCCAAGTGTAGTGTGGTATAGTAGTAGGCACTTCTAGGCCCCTTCCCGGCTACTGGATCACTCCAGCACTTTTGGTACTACGGACCCTCTGCCATCCATTGCAGCAGAGCCGTTTCATGAGCGGGGGGGCTAAGCGCAGTTCTTTGAATCAAACGTTGAATGAAATCTATTCTTTTTTAGATATAAAAATCTGGATGGATCTATCTTTCTATTCATATATATATTACTAAAAGAAAAAATGGATTTTTTTATATGCGTAGCAAGAAGCCCCAAATCCTTGATTTGGCCAGGAAAGACTGCACTGCTTTGGGCCCAGGAAGCGAAGGGAATGAGCTCGGCTGCTTCTCCTCCACACTTATTTTTCTCCGTGCCCGTTCCGCATTCGCTTCGCGTGCCATTGGCGCTTTTCTCTCCTCTTTATTCTTCATTGGACGGTTCGGATGGACTTCGCCGTTCTTTACCAACTAAAATAGAAAAGGCTGTATCACATCGAGATGTCTATTCGTTTTCCGCCCCCAATGAGATGGAGAATTTGTAACCCCCTATTTATACTGTACTTTTTGGCCCTTCATCTTGCGTCGTTCCAACAACCGGCGGGGAGCACCTCAGTATACGATCGCGCACAGTAACTGGTAGTCCCTATTACACCTAAGGTCAACTTCAATTCACCAAACCAAGGTTCATCTCGTGTAGTGATTGTGGACTCATAGAAGGATATTGACTAGACGTTTGATGTATCAGACTCGACTCTATCTTTCGTAGCATGCATTCCCATCCGTGTCGCAACTGGATTCGATAAGCTACGTGCCCGGTGCACCCTTCGGTCCCCCAAACTGACTTACTCGTGGCAACCTTCCGGCCGCCCAACGACCTATAACGCTAGTCACTACTCCCACTGGGGCTAGGAAGTAAGCCCCACAACCCAAAGCGGCGAAGAACAAATAGAATTTGCTACAAAAGCCGGCTAACGGGGGTATTCCTGCGTATGAGAACATAGTAATGGAGAAGGTAATAGCCGAAATAGGATTCGTTTTGGCTAGAGCGCCCAAATCCGCTATATATTTGACACGGGTTTGCCGTAATGCTAAAACTATGGCGAATGCATCTATCGTCATTAATGCATAAATAAAGATACCAATTAGTAGTGATTGAATTCCTTCTATGGTTCCACATGATAAACCTGTACGAATATAACCTACATGTCCAATTGAACTATGAGCTAGAGGTCTTTTTACTTTCGTTTGGGCCATGGCGGCCAGTGCTCCTAAGATCATAGAAGCAATGCTGCAGAAAAAGAAGATTTGTTGCAATGTAGCTCCATAGGAACCATAAATAGAAACACGTGAAATATTTGCAGAAATAGATATTTTAGGCGCAATAGAAAGGAATGCTGTAACCGGGGTGGGTGAACCCTCATAGATATCAGGTGCCCACATATATAGAGTCAAAAGAGATGTGGAGTCCGAAGGGGAGGGGGTTTTCTTCGGGGCTCGAGAGAGGGAAATAGATAGGGCCCCGCAAGTTTTTAATTCGTTGCAGGGGAATTTACACGAAAGGGAACGAGGAATTCTCAACGAAAAAAGTGCTCTCTGAACCGAACGTGAAAGTAGTTTTCCATCAGACGGCTGTTCCCGTAACTCCACTCTCGACTTGGATTATATATCCAAAAAGGTCCGCTCTCGGCCATTCCACACGCTGCCTAGCAGAGGAGTGGTTATCTGAAGCGGATTCTCTCTTTTCTAGTAGATGCCGAACCTGCTGCCCAGAAGGGGGCGGGCGCAGCAGCTACATGGACCCCTTCCTTTCTGTTGTTGCCAGCGCTTTCCCGGGCCGAGCCGGAATTAAAAAAAAAGGCAGGCAAAGCCCGAAGGCTGCTATCCCAATAGGCCAGCGGGCGGAACGAGGAGAGGGCCCGGCAATCATACTACCGCGGTCGAAAAAGCGTGTTCCCCTCAGATAATACGCACCGTAGGCCATCCTCGGCCTTCTTCGTTTTCGATGAAAAACAAATAAAATCTCTATCTCCGAAAGCGTTTTCCTTCCCCCTCCCTTCGTCGAGCCTTTCCCTTAATGGTTGGGGAAAGCATTCCCTTATCTGAACTTGGCGGGCATTCCGCCTTATAAAAAAAAAAAAAAGAGGAATAGAATAGGCATCCCCTTAGATGTCTATGCATCCTTTATCATCTCCCGATTTTTTGTATATCGTTATATCTGCCCCCTCCCCATTTTTTTGAGAGAGAGCAGATGGATCCTATCCCCTATATCGAACACTAAATCCTATCTATTGATAGAAAGATCTTCGTCAAATACCTTTTTTTAGGAATTCCTCATATCCAAGGCAGCTTACCACAAGCACCCCACCCCATACGACTAGTTGGGGGGGCTGTTTGATAGTGACTTCTTTCGTTTGGTAGGGCGACGAAAGGCTACTTCAATCTAGGAAACAGCCGGAAACTCGAGAGGGTCGCCTTTGGAAGCGTTCGCCGGTAACCAAAGCGCCACTCCTTCTTGACTATGTCGTGACGCTGACTGAATCCAATCCATAAGTCCGGAAACGAAACAAAGTTCGTTCCCTCAAGTAGGTAAAGTAGGCATACGAACCCCTTTTGCTTTGCCTTAGACTCTATTGGAAGAAAGAAGGGGGCGGAATGGAGAAAGGAAAGGGACAAGGGCGGTCTTGCTTGGCGCGAAGGCTGCTGGTTCGGGGGTAGGGTACGGTACTAAAGGTCCTCGGACTTCCAGGCGGTTTTTCTTTTGGGCAGCTGTTCACCGTTGGATCTCGCCAATACAGCCCCCTATAGTTTTCGTTACCGAGATATCTTTTTTTTCATTGTTCCCAGGGATTTTTTGGGTAATCCGCTCCCATGCTGCAAACAGTCAAATCTGAACTAAACCTTGTTGCTCTTCTTTCTTTCCTCGCGGGCAGGAAGCACACCAGCAGCGTGCGTTGCGTGATTCTACTGTGTTTTTTGCACTTGACTGGGTGGACAGTTGACCGGAAGATAACTTCGATTCGCCCGGCCAGCAGGCGGGCGGCGTGCTTATCTTGTGTGACAACACTACAGAGCGAGTGGCTCTTCTAGGTGGGCAGCTGTGTGACAACACTCCAGAGAAAGCGGCGCTTTCGTGTAACATGCTATGGTCTCAACGCCCTTACGAGGTAGTGATGAGTTTCACGCGCTCTAAGCCCGGCCCGCGCGCGGTTAGGAAGATTGGCCGCAATCTGAGCGGTACCACCCACCCTACCCTACCACCTATAGGCGGCCGTCCGTCCTACAGCCGCCCGAAAAGGAACTGCAGTGATCTTGAATAGGAATCCTACAGCGATAGATAGAATCCCCATAAAAATACCACTAGATCGAGCACCAGTGATTTCATATCCGGTCAAAATTTTGGCTAATTGATCGAAGTGGGTAGCTCCAGTAGACCCATAGATCATGGAACAAATAGGGTGGGTAGGCCCAACCACCACACTACACGTATAGACGCGAACCCCCCTCGTTACCGTACGTGCGACTCTCACCGCATACGGCTCGCACAAAGACTCCTAAATCCATCCCGAGCCTTTTCTTCCACCTCTCCTATCCAATCCTCGATCAAACTTGCGTTCCCCAGGCGCTATGAAATGGGGGTCTTTCCTCCGCCTATCGTATGTATCGGCTTGGCTTCGTCCAGAACCAAGGGGGCATTCCGGCGGGCGCGTGCGTGTAGGAAGGCCGACCACTACATAAGCAAAAAGACTACGACTACAAGCCAAGCCGGAAGCGACTCGCTTCTATTCTCGTTGGGATTGAATATAGATGGGGAATCTATAGATCGTAGTAGTTCGCCAACCTCTCTAACTAACATACGATACAATTTCACTTCACGGCACGGCCAAAAAAAAGAAAGAGCGTCGCTCGGTGGGCCCCCCTACGCTGGCGAATGCCTCCTTTCTCTTCTCTGAAGTCTACAACAAACAAGTGGGAGAGGCAGGATTCGAACCTACGTAGAAAAACTTCAACAGATTTACAGTCTGTCGCTTTTGACCGCTCGGCCACTCTCCCCTTCCCGGGCGGAGGCCCCCTCAATGGGTTCTAAGAAGGGGGGCGGCGCCCTGAATCAATCAAAAAAAAGCTTATTGATTTGATTGAAGGGAACTAATACTATTTATTAGCTTAGCTAGCGTTCCGGGAGAATCTAGTCATTTAGTCAGTTCATAACAATCTCTGTAAAGCAAGGGGCAAAGCTTCGTAGACAGCTTCCCCCCTTCGTCGCTTCTGGCGAAGCTGCGAGTTCATGAGCAAGTGAATGAACGAGCCATGTTCCTAAAAGGAGTGACCATCTTTGTGTTTTCTTCCCTTCCCCTATCCCCTCAAAGCCCATAGGTTGGGCGCTAGCGCTTTACTAATATAATAGTAAGGCCCTTCCGCTGAGCGAAGCTGCGCCCTTCTCGAGCCTACTTAAATAGCTTACGCTTACCAAGCCTAGTCTACTAAAATAGGGCTACAGCAAGCTTTCCCCCTTTGTTTGTTGTGGGTCGCGCCTCACCGCAGGCACTGAATGAAATGAGTGGAGATCCTCCTTCCCCCTGGTTAATTACCAAGAACTTCGTTGCCACTAGTGGCGAAGAAAAATTCTACCATCCTACCCCAAAACAACTCTGAGCCTAAAGAGAAGAGAGTTCAGTCTACAAGAAACTGGCAGAGCTTTAGCCATTGGACTACATCCTACCTAAACAGTAACCTTTTTTTTGTTCGTTCTTCGGTGGAGACAAATTCCTTCCGGCTAATGAAGAGGCTACTCCAATCTTCCCATTCATTCCCAGTGGATCCTTCTTCTCCCTAAGAATTGAACGAACCAAGTTCACCTATACGAGAGTGAGGAATAAAAACCAACAATCAACTTCCCACTTTTGATGTCCCACGATTGCGCTAGTTTAGAAACTAAGGAGAAGGACAGGGGTCGCTAGGTCATAAAAGCTAAAACTATAAATTCTCCCCAAGTAGGATTTGAACCTACGACCAGTCAGTTAACAGCCGACCGCTCTACCACTGAGCTACTGAGGAACAACGGACTTAAGGAAGCCGACTCTCGTTCTTTGGACCAACCTATGACCGACAAAAAAAATGGGTTCGTCACTCTTTTTCACATACACCGGGAGAAAGGGTTACGATAGCAAGCTCCTCCCCGGCCGGAGAGCCTCCAGGACAAGGGGGCGGCGGTCAACCATACACTCTCGAGATTCGTATTGATCAATCGATCTCCGCGTCCCGCCAGTTCGCTAAGTAGACTCACTCTACCGAGGGGCAACAAAGGCTGGAACTATTCCTGCCAAAAACAAGGGACCTACTTCTCATCCTAGGAGTTAGCAGGTATGATAGAGTCCCCTCTCTGTCTGTCTCTCCGAGTTTCTACTACTTAGTAGCACTTCTGCTATTCAATCATAGAATAGATTCCGATCAAGCGGAAAAAGCCCTATATTATTAGTAAGCTAGCGCGCCCCTTTCTTTCTCCAAGTAAAGTTTCTCGCTTGTTAGTCTTGCCCCTACCTTTATTTATGGGATATTTGAAGAAGCGCAGGTTTGGAACCCTATACAAGGGCTTTTCTCCAACCTATACAGGTGCTGGTCTCGATCTCGCTTGGTGGTGCCCCTCTCGATGATTGTTGATTCAACATTGATTTTGTGCTTGAGTTGGAGGGCCCCCCCTCCATTCATCGAATCAAGTAATTCGCTATCGGAATTTATTCCGCCGCGAATCTCATGCCATGCTTCTTGTTTCTCCGAATCGGCTCCTAGTGTCAGTCAATCAAGATTCGCCGTCAAGAGAGGGAAGAGCCTTTACTTTAGGTTAGGCCGGTCTCGTCATTCACGCAATTCCCCCGTCCATCGATCGCGCGAGTACGCATCTAGTCAGCACATAGCGAACGAAAAAAGCATTCATCCTGGATTCTCTTCCTCAATAAAAATGTCTATCAATTGATCCCTATTCATTCGGTCAAAGTCTCACCCTTGAGAGGTGCACCATGTTGATAGGAATCGGCAAAGACCCTCTTGTACACATCCTCGAGGGCAGCATTCATGGCAATCATCACTAGTTTCTCCCGAGGGCATGGTATGGCTTTGTTCTTGGTGTTGTTTAATAGATTTCGAGTGCCGCTTTTCCCCGTCCGAGAATCTCCATCTGCTCTAAGTGGGCGAGCTAGAATCCTTATGTCAGGTTGGTTGTTCAAAAGACTTTTTTTCTTTACCCTTTGCATCTTCATCTTTTCGAAAGCCCAGACCCATTCTTCTGGATCTTCATTAGTCCTATTTCAGGTGCAAAGCCTATTCAATAAAGACCTCTTTCTCTCTTTCTTTTCTTTCTCCCCCATTTCTCATTTTGTTGATTGAAAGAGGATAAGCGCTATCCATTGAGTAAAGGAGTTATTCGGGCGGTTGGTGGCCCCCTCGAGAGTTGCGGGTCCTTGCCGCTGCGTGAGTGGTAGCTCACGCTCAAAACTCCTCCGACACGAGTCCTGGTCGTTGCGGTGCGGTCTGTTTCCCGGCTTCGCTTGCGCGATTTGCACTTCTGATTGGTTCCATCCATCCCCGACCCTAATGAATCGAGTATGAAGGGGTCAGTCAGTCAAGCGGTTCGGGTTCTCGGTCGGTTCCCGTTCGCCTGCCCCCCCGTAGTCCATTAGCGGGTAGGGTGGTAAACTTAGAGGGCGCCCGCCTCCTCTTCAGACGTGTCCTCGACAACCTGGCGGCTCTTCGGTCTCCGCTTTTTGGGGCGGGAGTGATTGGTCGCTGGGGTTTCCTTTTCCTCAACCAATTCGGTTGTGTCAGCCCTGAGATTGGTCTAACATTTTGTTATGAGCTGGCTAGACAAAGACGGATTGAAGATAAGATAGATTTGAGTTCAAGTGGCACAGGACCTTCACCTTCGATCGACCATAAGGCGTATTCTACCCTTACCGAATTCATTCTATTGAAGCGTAAAAAGCTCCTTCTCATGTTGCATTTCTTTGGTTTGGAAGTTCCAGAATGTTGTCTGTGGATTTCTAACAAAGGAAAGCCCCCTTATGTTATGCCATTTGATTAATTAAAGTTCCGTGCTGCTCGCCACTCCCCGAGGCCAAGGACGGGGTCGAACCGTCATTCCAGGATTTGCAGTCCGATACATTTCCATTATGTTACCTAGCCAAACCCGCCACCTCATGTGCCAAAGTCAAACGGTTGTTCCTCCTTCCCTGCTCCCTCTTTTTCTACATATGTGGTGGCGGGTTACCAGAGAAGAGGGGACAACTTCTTTCTCCCTTGCCTTGCTCAATTTTCCTTTTCTGATTGAAAGTAGCAAGCCACTCCACTACTGGTACAGAGGCCAGGTAGAAGGTTGTTTCCTCTATATGTTCAAGCAAAGAACAGATCTTTTGTCTTGTAAGCAACCATGCCTATATAATCGAATTTTGCTTACCAAAGTGGTCTTACTAAAAGTAAATAAGCAACCTGTTCCGTTCCATAGGGCCAGCTGCTTTCTTTATCTCGCTTGCCGTTAGTCCGTCTAGCGCCTTTCGGTTGGGGTCCGCCCCGGGGGTTAGACCGCTTGGGTTTTTTTTTATAGTCTCGAAGGCAGTCAACGTGTCAGCCATTCTTCTCCCATTAGACTTGTAAATCTTTGTGTGCTCTTTTTCCTTCTCTCTTCCTGTTCTCTCCCTCTACTTTATTTGACAGGGGCGGAGAATACCACTCTATCAATAACAAGAATAAAGTAGCAATTCAGTTTCAAATGGTTTGAGCTTGGAAGCACCCTACTATCTATCGATAGGCGAGAACAGACTGCTATTGGCTGCTTCGCCTATCTATTCTATTATGGCCGGCTTGGAGACATCAGAGGAAGACCGTCATCTCTATCCGGGTACAATCATAGCCCCATTCATTCGTTGAACCTTGGGGATAACCATTAGCATTGAGATCAATCACCACACCACCTCTATCATACATACGACATTACATGACGCGAGAGCGCATGGTCAACACACACCTAAAGCGCCTACGTTCCGCTTGCAGCCAATACAACCACAACCTAACTTGCACGAGATTCAACAACCAAAACTACTGGTAGTCCCGAGGGGACGGCATACTCCTTGTATAGTTTTAGCAGTACTGAACAAGCGAGTCATCGGTCCAAAAGACCGCCTTTGAAAAAAAAAAAGGAACTCGCTTAACTCGCTAGGCCTTCGGAACAAAGGTGATTCTGTTCATGCTTCAGATGATCTGGCTAATTATATATATTATATCTAATTATCTACTCTTCTTCTATTAGAAAGGCGAACCTATAGGCCTGTTTTAGCGCGTTTCCACAAAGGTAACCGGTTAGGTTGACTTTGGAAACGCTACTAAGGACCGGTTGGAGAATGAAAAACGTCCGCTAACGCCCACAGGATAAGATCTTTTTTAGATCAGCAACGAATGTCTTGTATCTATGAAGAAAGATTTCTCCCCGGGTTCAGACCCTGAATGCCATACCTTGCTGAAGGCGATTCACGAGAGAACCGCGCATAGTTCCGTTTGACCGAGATGTGAATGCCCGCGATCTGCTCGGTATAGTGATGGATTTCATGGCCGACGTCTAACCGGCACGAATACGCCGACATGAAACGAGTTCCCCGCGGAGCATTTTTTCTTTCGTCCTCGGACGTTTTGTTCGATTCCGGAACTTGCGTTCTCATGCCCGGAACCCTCGCGATTGATTGGGAGAAAGAGCGAGAGCGAGAAAGATGGATTGTTATCCATCGGAAATCGATAGGAATTCCCCCTTCTAATAGATGTTCTGTCTTTCATTATTAACATCCAATCCCATGCTAATAAGAAAAACGAGCGATTGCTAGTCAGCTTTCATTTTATGAAAAAAATGGTAGGGGCTGAGGCTCTGAAGGCTTTCTAACTTGCTTCAATTAGGGAATAGCGCAGATGGATCAATTACGCGGTTCCGCAGCGTCCTCCAACTTGCTGTCCGCTCCCCTTCACTTTCTTTGCTGGACGGGAAGATGCGAATAGCGAAGGCCTTCCCACCACGCGAAGTCAAACCTCGCCGGAGAGAGAGAGGCGAATTGAAAACCGGCCTCAAATCCCTTCGCAATCGCAGGTGAAAGCGGGAAAAAGACGACGAAACCCTTTTTTCTTTCTTTGTCAGCCGACTTGAAAGGTGCTCTCAGTGTACCGCCATACGCACCCAGACATTAGACCAATTGTGGCTGGCCTAACAGTTTCCAGAATGCCGTTGTCATGATGTTGATCCGGCTTCTGCGACTACGGCATCCGCGTAGCTCCGAATACGCGCATTGGAGCTCTTCGCTCGATGTCCCGGGTCGCTCTGTGTTGTAAACCGTCGTCGGGCGGTGGCTTATTTCTAACACCCCCCCCTCTAACAAGAAAGCAAGTAAACTACCTTGTACGTACGCCGCCCACGCGAAGAAGTTCTCCAAAAAGTCAAGCCACCATTATTCAGTGATGAAGCTCTAACGAACGAATCTTATGTGTTTTTCCCAGAGAGAAATCTCTTTCCACTAGAACAAGTCCGCTGCGAGCCGAGCGAACTATCCACCAAGTTGAACTATTGACTATCTTTACTAAGCCAACCGCCCCCTCTCCTATACCCGGCTGCTTCTCGCTCACCAAAGCGTACTTCGTTTAGGAGGTTCACGCAAGTATAGTGCGGCTTATGGTTCTAGTAGCACAAAATATATAAACCATACTATGCTAGTTCCCTCTAGAAGACCCAGTCTGACTATAGTTAGTAGTAGTATAGATTAGTTAGATTCGTAGAACAGAAGAGGAGCCCTTACTTGATATTATATTAGTAAAGCGTTAGCACCCCTATAGAGAAAGGCTCTCTTCTGGATAGCTGCGAAGCCTTCGATGTTGGTATGGAGACTTTGTTTGCTTCCCGTTCGCTGAACAACCCCCCTGTTGCAACACTTAACTATGTGCTTCAAAGGGCGAACTCCACCTATTTTTGAGCTATTGAATTAGGCGATCCGAAAAAAAAGATCTTTCTCACCCCCCTCTATCAGAAAGGGAGGCTTGGCTCTGAAATGGTGGTAAGGCAAGCTGTATGTATCTAGGTAGAAGTAGACCTCGAGCTCCGGGGCTTTAAGGGATATGGCAGGTTTGGAACCCTAACCCAGACCAGGAAGGGAACTATATCCTTAATCCGGGTCAGACTATCACACACGAGACTCGCCTGGGCCGAGACCAACTCACTTCTCTCTCCTTAACGTCTGGTACCATTGCCCCGCCACTCTGCCTGTCTTCTTGTGGCCGGGCCGGGTCATTCTTCACTCCTGTTACAAGGGAGACCTCTCTTCGCATACCGACCCTCCAGTTAGTTCCACTTCTGGGGATAAGCTGAGAACTCGGGGCATAAGGGCCTGCGGTGATTATTAACATGCTTTTCCAGCCCATATCTTCCCACCTCTGGTCACATGAGCTTTCGAGAGCCCGGTCCGGATCTAAACGATTTTTTATCTATGTCTCATGTCTTTCAGCGCAGCGGGATCCAGAGAAAGACAGACCCACCTACCAGTTCTAAGCGGCAAGATCAATCAAACAAAATAGGCTCAAGAGAAGAGCCGGTTTTATTCTTCTTATCTCATCGTATACATCGTAATATAACCCTTTTTTTTTTAATCTGAAAGTACCCTTTCTATTCTTTCTTAGGTAGGCCCACATGTTTTAGGTTATCCGGAAGGAATGGAATGACTAATGTGATTTGAAACCCCTTGGAGAGCTAGGACACTGATTCAAACCACAGTATGGCCAAAGATTTCCTTTAAGCATGTTTTCAGGGAAGCCAATGCAGTGGCTGATGCACTAGCAAATATGGGGCATGGAGTTAGACAGATTAAAAAGCAAACTCTGGACTTTATAGCTTTTCTAAACAGTGGTAATCTTTTGTCAATGCCTGCTGATGGAGTTCCTTTTACTTGGTCAAATAGACAGGAAAGGACTTGATCTTTGAGAGATTAGATAGAACTGTTGTAAATGATTCCTGGTTGTTGCAGTTTCCTGAAGCTAGCCTAGAAAATTTCCCTATTTTAGATTCAGATCATGGTCCAATTGTTTTAACAATGAGGAAAGAGTGTCGTGTTCAAGCAAAGTATTATGCGGATGGGACTTTCCTTACTGCTAAGCTTGGTTGTTCTTCACTCCTTCGGAGCCTGTGCGGCCCCTTCTTTTTTGACAAAAGTGAATTCCCGGATAGGAAAGAAAACAAATACTCTTGATTTAAAGGATGGCACAAAGTAGAAGAAGTGAGGCACTGAAAGTGAGCTTCTACCTTA